GGATCAGAAAAGAATCATGAAAATTCGAGCGTTGATGTATTTTCGTCAGGGGGACTAATGAGATTAGGAAAAGAGGACTCATTTTAATTAACTTTTAATTAACTAAATAACAAGTTTTTTTTATTCCAGTAAAGAAAGTAATGTAATTAAAGAATAATAATAAGGAATGGCACCTTGATTCTATATCATCTTTTTCTGTATCATAGGAATAGAAATAATAATCCTTCTTATGATTCTTGTTGTTTCGATTTTATTTGTTTGAAAACAAATAAATAATTTGATCTACGATTACGATTCATTGGAACAAAAAAAGCCCGGCTAGGTACTGACCAGGCCAGGCTGTGGAAATAAAAAGAGAAAAGGATTTTTCGGATGAAATAAAAGAGGTACTTTATTTTTATTTATTTATAAATATATATTTTGAGTAATCTTTAATATATTGGTAATATTTATATATTAGGATTGGAGATATCTCTTCTTTTGAGCCCTTACTTTACTTTAATCTAATTTATCTAATATGTATATAATTATACATCTATATAATTAAGGGTAGATAAAGATAATAAAGAGAGATAAAGAAGGGCTTTTTTCAAGCCTTCATTTTCTATTTTTATACAATGTATCATAGTAATTATCCTTTTTCAATTTGGGGAGAGATGGCTGAGTGGACTAAAGCGGCGGATTGCTAATCCGTTGTACGAGTTTTTTGTACCGAGGGTTCGAATCCCTCTCTTTCCGTTTCTGGCAATTACTTGGTATTTTTTTATAGTTAAGGAAAGATGTGGAATAGATAAAATTTTAAGAACATTTCAAAATCAAGCAAGACAAAAAAAACCGGATTTTTTTTATTCTTCACGTCCCGGATTACGTCCCGGGTCATTAGATAGGAATCCGAAAATGAAGAGAGAAACAAAGAATATTACTACTGTATAAACAAATAGTTTGAGAGTAAGCATTACACAATCTCCAAGATCATTTTTTTTTTTTTTAAGAGAATAGATTCTCTATTTTACCCTATGTTTGACACCAAGAAATGCAGTGAAGTGATTTCTAGAAATAGGATAGGAAAAAATTTTCAGAAATTCAGAGTTGAAGGGTCGTTCAATGGAAAAAAGTAAGAATAAGAAAATGAGAGTGATCCAGATTTATCACAGCTATAGAAGAATTTCAATATTGGACTCAAAGGTTCAGACTGTATGTACGACTTATCTGATCTTATAACTAGTTAGAATCTTTTTTTTCTAGTAAATCATGAATTTGTCTCGTACAGTATTAAAAATCTCATCGAAAGCTTACGGCAGCTTGCCAAACAAAAGCTAATAGAAAAAAGAATAGAGGTATTACTGGCATAATATCTACTATTGGATTCAAAAAAGCGTAGGCCTCAGGCAATTTGGCGACCAAAAAACTACTTGAATAAAGGAAAGAATTAAGACAGATACCGATGAAACTTGAGATATTAAGCATAACAATTTTTTTTTCTTTGTTCTTGAAGATAATTGTATTTCTTTTGATTTGATTGAGTTATTAATCCCTTATTATTGATATGATATAAGGGATAAGGGAAAAATTAATAACATAAAGTAGGTCAAAAAACCTTTCTTTGATTTGAACTCAGCCAATCAAAAATCCTTCAATTCTCAAATAAAAAGAGAATAGAAGAAATCCTACTTTCATACAATATCTTAATGGAATTATATGTAATGATCAATAAATTCAGTTTAATTTGATCTATAAACGTATCAAAATCCTAGCAACAATCTAATTTTTTCTATAGAAATTTGTACTGGAATTGACGACCAACCATTACCAATATTAGTGTTTATTAGTATTGAATATAAATGGGGCGTGGCCAAGTGGTAAGGCAACGGGTTTTGGTCCCGCTATTCGGAGGTTCGAATCCTTCCGTCCCAGAGTATGCGTATTATATATATCATAGTATATTATAGGATATATAGAATAATATCCTATATCATATCAGACTAAAGATTGCCCTTTTAAACAACCTTATATTTAAGAGTCTAGTATTAGATATAGATAGAATGTGATTGTTCTTTGTTATTTTCTTATAATTATTTTTCTTCTTTTTGATTCGTCTCTATAAATCATCCTTTTTCCAAAATTTTATCAAGATTAAATAATACGTAGATGGAATTGAATCCATTTGTGATCGAGGTAAGATGGGAACATAGAGAAAAAAAGTTCTTTAATTAAAAAAGTAGTATGGTATGGGCTTTTCATAGTATGTTCATACCCGTCATATTCATATTTCAAATTAGTTACTCATAAAAAAACCTTACGTCTCATATATTTTCGATGTAAAATCGAAATGCGAAAGCCTCTCTTATTCTCTATCCCTTACATGGTGGGTGAAACCCGATTATTTTTTTTTCTGTGGATTTATGAATTATAAACACGAAGGTGTTGCGTTTTTGGCACTAATGGAATTCAATCAATATTCTTAAGTCTCTTAAGATCGATTTAGGATACGCAAATTTAGAGTAAAATCAAAAAAATAGGTAAGAACAATCGCTTAATCTGGATCTGTTTGACTTTGGACTTATACAAGATAGTCCCCCAAAACAAGTCCGGTCTCCTGTAGGATCCTTTTGTGTGATTTATGATGCATCTACTCTATATAATTTTTTTAGGGGGGGGTAGGTAGGAGTTAATCCATAATGGAAGATATCAATTGGAATGTCTGTCCGAATCTGATTAACAAAGAATCAAATTACATTCAAATTACATATGTAACATCTTATGTATTTCTTTTAACCTTATTTTTTCGTATTTTGTGTTTGGCTGTAATGAATAATTGTAAATCCAAGTAACAATTCAGACAGAGGTTATTCATACATCTTTTTCACTTTATTTTAGGGAAAGATTATTGAGTCTCTTAAGTTAAATAAACTAGGCAGAAAATGCTGATATGTATCTATTGTTATTATGTATTTTTATCGTTTTATTTCTATTTTGGTGAAAAATATTTTTTTTTTATCTATCTATTTGTTTCAAATCATTGATGGGTTAATCCGAATATACATTTATTTATGATACTAAAATGTAATAAATCCTTTTTTATTACAAAACTTTAGTCAAATAATAATCTTGAGGTAGGAAATTTTCAATCAATTAAATCTTTTTAATGATTTCTTATGAGTCCTTCATACTCGAAGAAGAAATAGAAAAATGGAGAGTCTCTTTTATTCGTAATTAATTCTTTTTGAATTTATATAAATTCAAAAATCTCTCTCTCTCTCTCTATATATATATATAGAGAAAATATCTATATATAGAGAAATCCATATTGCACTCATAAAAAAAAAAAATGTTATTGATCCAATATATACAATAAAATATGGGTTTAAATAAATTGAATTATTGCTAGGACTTTTTCAAAAACTACCCATGTCATAATAAGAGTATAGATTACTATGTACCAACTAAACCAATGACTATACATGATTCCATAAATGAATCAATTACATACCAGTTCCAAGAAATTAGAGGTTATGGTAAAACTTCGTTTAAAACGATGTGGTAGAAAGCAACGTGCGACTTGAAGGACATGATCTACTGTGGATTCTTACACCCACCATTTTATATTATATAGGAATGAAGATGCTCTTGACTCGACATCGTTTGTTCTGTTCCACCAGAGCCCTCATTTTTTTGAGGGTTTTGATGTAAATAGTACATGATGGAGCTCGAGTAGAAAGTATTGATTCATTTATCAAGGGCAGAGATCTAGGGTTAGTGGCAATCAATAAGTTGAAACAACTTCGTAAGTATATGTTCGGTATAGAAATGGAAAGTCGAGCAAGTTTCAAATTCAAACGTCAAATTTGATCAAAAGTGTATCACGCGAGAATCAATTATTTATATATATGATTCTTTGATAAAAAGAAATCACAAAAAATGGTATGTTGCTGCCATTTTGAAACGATTAAAGATCACCGAAGTAATGTCTAAACCCAATGATTCAAGGCAAAGATAAAGGATCCCGGAACAAGGAAAAACCTTTTTTAATTGTCTCACTAAACTAGATTATAATGAAGAATCGAAATAGATTCTAAAGGACTAAAGGAGACAGGCAAAAATAAAGGGGTTAGAGACCGCTCAATAAATGAAATGCTTAAGCTTAAGGAAGGGTTGTTTTCCTTTGAGTGCGAGTTATCCAACTTGAGTTATGGGGATAAAAATAAGTTTTTTTTTTTCAAAAAAGAATAAAAAATAAACAAAAGAATAAGAAAAAAGTATTTTAATCATAGTCTAATTGATTTAATAATCTATGGATCTATTTGACAGTAATTAGAATTCTATACATAACTTTGAATTTTCTCGAGCCGTACGAGGAGAAAACTTCTTATACGGTTCTGGGGGGGGTATTATTAATTTACATCTATCCCAATGAGCCGTTTATCGAATCATTGCAATTGATGTTCGAGCCCGAAGAGAAGGAAGAGATCTTCGGAAAGTGGGTTTTTATGATCCGATAAAGAATCAAACCTATTTAAATGTTCCTGCTATTCTATATTTCCTTGAAAAGGGCGCTCAACCTACAGGAACTGTTCATGATATTTTAAAGAAGGCAGGGGTTTTTACGGAACTTCACCTTAATCAATAACCGAAATTCCATTAATGAAATAAAAAAAAAGAGGGTGTGGATAATTTGTATATAGCTTTGGATAACCTTTTATTTATTATTTCCCCCCTCTCTTGTTCTATTCATACTACACTTATTACCCTAAAATTCTGTCTTCGATAACAACAAAAATAGATTTTTATTTTATTGATATAAATTGATCTAAGATGAATAGAAAAAAGATCAATCAAGTGACTAAATGAACTAATTGGTTCTATAACTAAAAATAAAAATTTGTACATTACCCCATTAATGGGGTTATTTTGTTGCAATTTTATGAACAAATAAAAAAAGGGGATTAAGTTTTTTTAGCTATTTAGATTTATTGATTGAAGAAACCCGATATATTTGTTTT